GAGTAGTGAAATCTTTAGGATTGGGTCTCCCGGTCCTTCCGATTCAGAAATTCCTCGGATTGAGGCAGGAACAGATTAACTTCGCAGTGGAGTAAGATGGGGTAGTGCTCTTTTTGTGTCTTGCTTATAAGGTCCCCGGATGAATGGCTTTATTATCCGTACAAAGAGTCTCTCGATCCGATGGAAGCAAATCTCATCGATTTCTTTCCAGACCTGCACTTGATCAGAATATAGATTTGTGAAATCGGATCGAAGATACGGTTTCTCCTCCGAACACATACATAAGAACTCTTCTCTGTCTTATGTATGTGATGGGGATATGGGTTTTGCGGTTTTGTGGGTGAATAATTCGACGTTACTATGCATAGATGAATCAATTTGAAATTGGATTGATTATAAATTCAATCAACATTAGTGTATATTGTATCCCAAATGAAAATGAATGTCATTATTTTTATTGATTGGTCAAATCCATATCTGTAATCTGTAGAAACTAACAAAAAAATAAGTGGAGGAGGACGCAATGAGTCACACAAAAATGGGACCAGATAGGTGGCATAGGTGGATGGAAAGACTTTTTTACTGTTTCGAAGTGACAAAACTGATTTTGGCTTGTTTTACATTCGCCTGGGGCGCCATGCGGCTTTGGCGCTTCTTGCGAAAACCCTGAGAGTCTAATAGGTAGAAGAAACAAGCAGCCTCGGCAGCAATAAGACGGGCTTGCGGCACACCAGATCAGAACGAGTTCTAGTTCTCTCAGGAATAATGTGTCTCCGCACCCGTCCTTTTTTTCCAAAAAAATGGGAGGTCTGATTCTGTTAACTAGTACTTAATGAGCATTTCTCTTTTGGGATAGGAGGAAAGGGAAGGTGAAGATAGAACTACTACCGTAGTTCACTATACCCAATCATTTATCCTATTCCATGACTTCGCCATAGGCGGATAGCGGGAATCGAACCCGCGCCTTCTCCTTGGCAAAGAGAAATCTTACCATTCAACCATATCCGCTTTTTTCATTCCTGATACGTACGGCTCTGTCCATAGATATATGGTATCTGATGTTTGGATCCTATTTGTGCTAGGTGCGATACTATCTTACTTCAGGAAGATTCCAATTGTTCTTCTATTAGATAATATTCTTTTATTCTCATAACATGGATAATTCAATTCCTTGTTTCATTCAATAAGTTTGACTTTGACCCCCCCGTCCCAGTTTTTCTTTATTTTCGAGACTTTGATATTCAATTTTCATGTGTCTCACAACTCGAAAGGAGTTGAGGGAGGGGTCATTTCATTTTTTGATCTGGGAACTACCGAATAGGTTTAAGAGATGAGAGAATTAAGTATAGCTACCAGAAAGACTAATCCAATCCATACTGATGTGCCGGAAAATACAATATTTTTGTTACTTGACCAACCCTCAGAAGAAGCAAATACAATGGGAACACTAATCAGTAAGATTGATGAAGTAGCAATTAATGCAAAAACAGCCAATTGGAAAGCAATAGTCATGCTTCTAACCCTCCAAGCTACCAAGAAATGACCTATACCATTTGATCCCTATGTAAGCCCAAAATGGGTCATCAAATGAATCATGGAAAGATTTCACCATGAACCCAGTGATCTATAATGGAGTTGAGGAGAAATTTGGATTGACTTCACAAACGGGCATGCTGGATCTAGTATGTATGTATCTAGAGAGACAGATAGATCGAAATTCCCACCAGGAATGTTTCCATAGATAGATAGTGAGGGGTATCCACTTTTTATAGGGTCATGTTCGATTCAGAGGAATACAAATAAAATAGAGATTGTCTTTCGGAGAGATGGCCGAGTGGTTGATAGCTCCGGTCTTGAAAACCGGCATAGTTCTTTGTTCAGAACTATCGAGGGTTCGAATCCCTCTCTCTCCTGTTGTTCGTTGAATCTATTTGTTTCGTTATTGGTTTTGCTCGCTCTGGTGTCATAAAGGGAACTGACTCGGCTATCCCACCTAGCCGAGCCAGAAAAAATAGATCTAAATGAGTTAAAAAAAGAAAGGAAAAGGGAAAGCTTTTTCAGTATGACCTGATCCCAATCCAAATGGAAGCAAATGAATGCCTACTTCCAGCATTCGATCTCCTGGCTCAGTTAACTCAGTTAAGAGGGGTCATGAAAAGTACAGGTTCCAAATCACGATCAATTCCTTTTTCAAATCCTGCTGCAGCTGCACGGGCCCTTCCCGCATGCCACAAATGACCCACGAATAAGAAGAATCCTAGAACAAAATGCGAGGTAGCTAACCAACTTCTAGGAGAAACATAATTGACTGCATTGATCTCGGTAGCTACACCACCCACGGAATTTAAAGAACCTAAAGGAGCATGAGTCATATATTCCGCGGAACGACGTTCTTGCCAAGGTTGTATGTCTTTTTTCAGCCTACTCAAGTCCAAACCATTGGGGCCCCGTAGGGGTTCCAGCCAGGGAGCACGGAGATCCCAAAAACGCATCGTTTCTC